AGACGTGTCAATGGGACAAATACGCCCATAGTGACTAGGATGGATATCTCGTATCCGAAAATTAGCAGTTCGCCCTGTTAATCCGCCAGGGCCCAAATAACTCAATTTTCTCCCATGAACGATTTGTGTCAATGGATTAGTTCGATCCAAAACTTGAGATAATGGGTGTAATCCGAAAAAGGATTCATAAGTAGTTGTTAAAGGAGTTGAAGTTACCAAATTCTGAGGAGTAGGTATCAATTTATGCCTAATTGCTCCGGAGATAGTTCCCTTAACTACATTTTCTAAACGAGCCAGAGCCAACCCGAGCTGGTCTTGTAAAAGATCCGCTACAGAGCGAATACGTTTATTTTTCAAATGATTCATATCATCAAGTGTACCCATTCCAAATTTCATCCCAATCAAATGATCGGCAGCTGCTAATATATCTCGTGGTAACAAAAATATATTGTTCTGAGGTATATTAAGATTAAGTCTCCAATTAATATTTCGGCGACCAATCCTGCCTAATTCACACCTTTGGTGAAAGAATTTTTTTTGTAATTCCTTACATAAGGATTCAGAAAATATTGGATCCCCACCTACACAAGAAAATTGTTGATAAAACTCCAAAATAGCATTTTCTTTTGACCCAATTTTTTTTTTCTCCTTATCGGTCAAGAAAGATAAGAAAATTTCAGGGTAGCAAACATTTTCTAGAATTTCTCGTAGATTCGAACCCATAGCTGATGATAGAACTAGAATAGATATTTTCTGTTTCCTACTCACCCGAGCCCATATTCTTGCTTTTTTATCAATCTCTAATTCTAACCTGCCTCCCCAATCTGATATTATGGTGCCGGTATAGACCGAAATCCCGTTATGATCCAATTCTGACTGGTAATAGATACCAGGACTTTGCAATATTTGATTGATCACAATTCTATATATTCCGTTTACTATAGAAGTTCCAAGGGAATTCATTAAAGGAATGTTTCCAATAAAAATTCTTTGTTCTTGCATATTCCTACTGGTTTTCCAAATTAATCCCGCGGATACATATAATTCAGAAGAATATGTAAGTGATTCATAGACAGCATCTCGTTCTTTTATCAGAGGTTCTACCAATTGATATGTTTCCACAAATAATTGAAATTCAATTTCGTGATCTATATCTTCAATTTTTGGAAACTTAGAAAGTTCTTCTATTAAACCCTGATCAATAAACCGATAAAACCCTTCAAATTGTATCTGATTAAATCCCGGTATTGTAGATGTTCCCTCTTTTCCATCCCCGAGCATCTTTTTTGAATTTCCCATTTATCCGTTTATTGAAAAAATCCCATCCCATCTCTCATTCTTCACCGAATCATATCCATAGAATTCGATCTAGCAATAATGGAATTTCTATTCTGTTTACTGAATCACATGAAATTTTATCCAACTCCAAGATATATGGAATGTATGAAATACGTATGAACGGAGACTAGATTCAATTAGAATTTTTTATAAGAAATAGATCCAAATGGAAAAGAATTGAGAAATACCACTGGAACTTATGGAGTTTTGTAAAGACTACAAAAAAAAGTAATTTCATTTTCACCTATGATATTACATATTCCAATTCGATTGCATACCATAAAAAAATGTATTCATCATTGGATCTGTTCGAGCCGATAAACATATAATAAATAGAAAACTTTTTTTTTAACCACTTTACTTTTTCATGTATTTTTATTTCATTGTTCAAAAAAATATTTGCAGAAAAGAGATTTATTTTTACCTATTTTGAATAGAATCGTTAGAATATCATTGAATTGAAGTAGGTAAGAAAACTTGTGTTTTTTTATTTAGTCATTTTTTTTATTATTAAAATAAAAAAGAATGCACAGATATATATGTCTCTTTTTCTTCTTTTATTGTGGTACAGTTCTATTTGGGACAGCATATGCTGTGCTCTATCAAAAAGGAAATTTTCTCTTCAAGATATTCAATGAAAAATTGAAATATAAAAATTTATTGAGAATTACTCCTCAAAAGCATCCCTAGAGAGATAAAATACCACATTATAGAGCTATAGCTCTATAACACAACGTAACGTATGTTCTGATTCTGGGGTTTACATATACTCATCATTACTGTTATAATTGAAATTGAAGAAGATTTATTTTTAATTGAAAAAACTCAATATGGATTAGTTATAAATCCATTTCTAATGATTTTCTTAATATAGAAATAAAAAAATGTAGATTTTAATTCAAAACTGGTCATGAATTTACAGTCATATAGTTAATGGTTCTGGTTTGTACTGGATTCTATAGTTTGTGACTGAAAATCTATATATATATTTTTTTTCGGAGTTCAAAAAAAAAAAGAAAATGGGAATCTAGTTTCTATCGTTTTGGCGGCATGGCCGAGTGGTAAGGCGGGGGACTGCAAATCCTTTTTCCCCAGTTCAAATCCGGGTGCCGCCTCAACAACAGACTTTAAATCCCCTATTATAACAAACGTAGGAAAAGACTCTTGATACTTTCTTTTCGTTATTCTAAGCCCCTGGCTCTCGAGGTTCTATTCTCTAACCTAAAGTTTTGCCTATCAGATTCAAGGAAAACTTAAAGTAGTAGAGGGAAATCCGTAAATCTTTACTTGCCACTACTAATTTAGTTCCACTTACTGAATCTTCAATTAGATTGGATAGCCAGAGAAGGAATTAAATTAATAGTTTTGGAAAGGACCTAAGATACTTTGGATACAGACTCATGAAAGTCTCGGAATGTTCAGACATTCAATCAATATTAGATTAGATGAAGAATTGCCTTTCATTTTACTTCCAAAAATAAAAAACGATAAAAGAAAGAAAAAGTCTTATTCTTTCTACATGTGAGTCAGATTCCTTGGATACTTCAAAAAGTGTCCGTTTGCTTGTGTTTACATCTTGTCGATTCTACTAGAAATTCTATAATAAGAATAACTCATTATAAGATAAGTGGATTTTTTGGAGTAGTTCATCAATGGTGACCCAATACCTCTCCCTTTTTTTGACTCTGCACCAGGGATTTCACTATTATTAGTGAACAATAATGGAATAGTTTCTTCATATTCATAGAAATAGGGGACAGAATTCACATGGATATAGTAAGTCTCGCATGGGCTGCTTTAATGGTAGTTTTTACATTTTCCCTCTCTCTCGTAGTGTGGGGAAGAAGTGGACTCTAGAAATACTTCTAATTGCGGTAATAATCAAACTCTATCAACCTGTATCAATTGTTTTCGTTTTCTAGACCGTTCGGCAATTTTTTTTAATATTTTTTTTTAGAAATTGGATTTATGTTTTGTTTTATTGACTCATGTTCTATTTTTATATCAGGGTTTACACGGTTAACCATTCATGGGGTAACCCCTTTCGAAATCTGAAGAAGCTTCCATCGAATTGGGATTATCTGTATTAAATGGATCAAACAAACAAATGAAATTGAGAAAGTATGTACATACATTTCATATTCTATTTAATTTATATTGACGTTTATAAAGAAAAAGAGAGATATAGGTGGATTCCTTTATATTAAGATATTTCACTTGTATCTTTATACATTACAATAACCATAATGGCTAGTATGGTAGAAAGAGATCTCTTTCTACCATACTAGCGGGCCCCTTAGGATACTACTACTGAGTCTAATGCATTCCTTTCATTTAAGACGAGAAATTGAAATCTTTTTTTTTCATTGATAGTCAAATTGTATTCAAATTAATCATTTTGACTAACTGTTTTTACGTAAATTATAAGCAAAAAAGCAGTAGGAACGAGAATGAAGAGTGCAGTAGCAATAAATGCAAGAATATTGACTTCCATAATTTAATCGTTTATTATTTTTTTTCTTTGGAATATCTCGGGATTTAATCCCATAGAGATGAGAAATATTTCGCTTGTAAACTCATTCAGATGAATTCGATTTCGATGATATCGAATGAAAGAAATATCATGAATAACAATATCGGAGCTATAAAATCGATTCATCGTCAAGAATTTAATAGTATAACATAGGAAGATCTTTTATCCACACCGAATACATAATGAGATTCCTGATCCAATCAAAAAATATTTATTTATGATCCTTTTTCCCGGCTTTCTTTGCTACAACCTAGAAGTTTACTTTCCTTGTACAATCATCTGATGAAGTATCATAAAAAAACCTTTTCTACTTCGATTCTTTACAAAAACGAGTTTCTAAAGAACCTTAAATAAACAATAGAAATCAAATAGAGAAAACAAGTACGAAGTTCAATTTGAAATTACAAAAAAATTTAAAGGGTCTATCATCTTTTTTGAAAACAAAGAAAGGGAATGTGACAAAGACGAGTCCCAGTAAAAAAACGCAAATATTCCAAACAATTAACGAGTTAATTTTTCTTACGAGTTTTTTCTTCGACATCTACTCTACTCTAATCTTTAAAAAGAGCATATTCATTAGGGAAGACACATTTTATCTTTATTTTTTAAATATCCTCTTTCCTTGGTTGGATTCGAACTATTTCAAATTCCTTGATTTCCTAGAAAGAAAAATATATATTAGGTACTCTTGTCAAATGTATTATACGCTATCCTATTCCATTTTCCTACACGAATTAATGGGAGATCAGTTGACAAAAAGCGGAAACCCCATACAGTATCTCTTTCTTGAAGTGTTGGATGCTCTCAATAATTATAATGAATTTACATATGTCTCTCTACCCTAGTTAAAATAATTCAAATAGTCGACCATTTCTTTTGCTTTATGAAAAAAGAAAAAAAAAAAAGATAAATGAAACCATTTTCATCCCCTTGCCCAGAAACAAAAAGGGGAGTTGATATATTGAATCCGCCGGGACTGACGGGGCTCGAACCCGCAGCTTCCGCCTTGACAGGGCGGTGCTCTGACCAATTGAACTACAATCCCATGGAAATAAAGTGGGTAGCTTACATATTCCTTCTTATTATTTCATTTTAATGATTTCAATTTTAGATTCAAATTTTTGTTTTGTAAGAAAGAAAGTCACAAGTGATAGATATATTGATATCTATATGGATATCACGTTAGTGAGAGCAAGATGGATTACTGGGTAATCCTTGCATTATTATCAAATCGATTGATAATCTATTTTTTTTTTAATAGATTATTTTCTCGACTCTGTTCATTAAAGTTTATATTTAAAGGATCCATATCGGAATCCTTAGCAAGATCAAGATCGACATTTTTTATGAAAACAAAAAAGTAACTAAACACAAGAAATAAAGAAAAAAGGAAAGTCGAACTATACCCTGAAATTTGACCTTTTTTTCTTACCCTTCTCTGTCATTTATGCAAAACAAAAAGGATTATGTAGACAGCGAATTATTGGGCCGAGCTGGATTTGAACCAGCGTAGACATATTGCCAACGAATTTACAGTCCGTCCCCATTAACCGCTCGGGCATCGACCCAGGAAGAATCTATTCTAACTTTCTGGATAATCCATGATCAACTTCCTTTCGTAGTACCCTACCCCCAGGGGAAGTCGAATCCCCGCTGCCTCCTTGAAAGAGAGATGTCCTGAACCACTAGACGATGGGGGCATACTTGCTCAACCGCCATCATACTATGATCATAGTATGATCAGTTTTTAAAAATTGTCAATATAATCAAATGGTATGACTAGCTTATAAGGTTTTTTCTTTTTTCTTTTTTTCTATAGAATTCTATATCATTTTTTTATTTTTCATTTGTATTCATATTCTATACATAATTCTATAAAAAATCGATATATTTTCTTTTTATATTTGAAGTGGAAATATTAAATAAAAAAAATATAAAAACCGTCTAGTACAGAATCTTTTCAAGAAGTGATTGGTCTGACATAAAAAAAGAGGGTTAAGTTTCGTTTTTTTTTACTTTCCTTCATAGATTGCCTCATCTCATTGTTAAGAAATAGTAGTATCCCTGTCTAACACTAATCCAAGAAAGTCAGCCAGAATCCATCTTCGAAATTAGGGAAGAAAGGTGGATTTATAAGTTAAGTTATCAAAAATTTGTTTTTTTTTTTTTTTTTTTAGAAAATTATTGTTCAGAGGATAATCCGTATCTCTTCATCACATGTCAAGATAAAATATCTTGGGTCTATGTCAAATTGCTAAGTACATGTATAAATCAAATGAATTTCGTTCGATTTTGATGTGGTAGGCAATTTCAAATAAAATAATTAATTGCATGGATATTTATCAAATCCAATATTAAAAAAGCAAAAAATACCCCGTTAAGTAAATTTGAAGTAAATTCAAATTCTCGTTTCTAGTTCCGAAATGAGCTACTAACCACTATGCGTCTATTGTATATATATAATATATATATATAGATATAGATAGATTTTATCTACCTATCGAATCAGTCAGGAATTAAACCAAGACGGCCCTTTTAACTCAGTGGTAGAGTAACGCCATGGTAAGGCGTAAGTCATCGGTTCAAATCCGATAAGGGGCTTTTACGTTCTTTACTTTCTACATAGTAAAAGTTTCATTCGAAAGTTTATAATTTAATTTCTAATTTTGTTAATTTCATTCTAATAAATTTCATTCTAATAAGAACTAATAATAAAGTTAGCGAGTAATTGAAAAAAATAAAATTGAACATTTTTATATTTATATTATAATACAATGAATAATGATAAGTCGTCTCTTGAATCGCCAAATATATATTCTTTTTTTCCATTTTTCGATAGATGAGAAATCAACAAATAAAAAAGAAAAAGTAAGTGGACCTAACCCATCGAATCATGACTATATCCACTATTCTGATATTCAAATTCGATAGAGATAAAATTGAAATAGTAGATTTGGTTTATTTCATATTTTTTTATTAGGAAATCCGTCGATATCTCTTATTGAATCTTCTTGTTTCTATATATTTCATAGGAAATATATTGCGTTCCTGCCTAGAGAAAGAAAGTCTTATTTCAAAGTAATAACTAAAAGGGCGTTTCAATATCTTTTTTTGATTCGAGAACATAACAAGATCCTAAATTCTATTTGTATAAGAATAAAATTGTATTAAAAATAAACCAAAATCGAATCATAAGAATGGCTTCAGATATCAATCAAATATTTCCATATTGATGCATACGAGATGACAATGTAATGTGATCGAAGGTGTATGTGAGAAAGAAACTCTCATTTACAGTTTCCTATTATTTTATTTAAATATTGTATTGAATTAAATATAAATAATAAATTTTCTTTTTTTTACAGATACATAAGGGCATATACATATAGATATCAAAGAAAATAGAAAAAAAAATAGTAAAAGTTCCCTTTTTGCTTCAACCCGTCAGGGTATAAAAGGAAAATAACAATAGTTGATACTATAGTATTTAATACACAAGTATTTAATACCCACAAAAAAGAAAAAAAAAGATTTCTTTATCTGAGTAATGAGTCATCCGACAATTCATGATTTAGATTCAACTACTTATTAATAAACTAATAGCAAGGAAGAAACAAATTGAGTTGATG